GAGGCAATTCTAATTGGTCAATAAAAATGGATTTGAATGCTATTTCTTTTTTGTTTTTCCTTAGTTTAGCTAATCTATCATGAAAGGTAAAAAGGGGTAAAGTAACCGTGTGTTGATTGTCCTCTAATTTTAAGTTTTCTTCTTCCCCATGTAGAAAGGGAATAAATAAATTAATCAAATTCCGAGAGGCTTCATGAAGTGCTTCATTAGGAGTTAAACTTCCATTTGTCCATATTTCGATAAAAAGTATCTCTTGTTTTTCATTCCCATTACCATACGAATGAATACTATGATTCGCATTTAGAACAGGCATGAATACAGCATCTATAGGATAACTTCCGTCTTTAAAGTTATTTGGTGTTTTTATACCATATCCGCGATTCCTTTGGATTTGTAATCCAATACACAAATCAATTGGTTCAGTCAGACTAGCTATATGCTGTGTATGATCAACGATTTCCACGGAAGGTGGTGAGATAATGTCTTGAGCAGTTATATATCCAGGACCACTGACACAAATAGATGCATTGCGAGTTCCATACATATGACTTCTCAATACAACTTCCTTTAAATTCATTAAAATTTCATGTACGGATTCTTGAATACCTACTATGGTAGAATATTCATGTGGTATTTTCTCAGATTTTGCACGTGTGATACATGTTCCTTCTATTTCTCCAAGCAAAACTCTTCGCATCGCAATGCCCATTGTATCGGCTTGACCTTTCATAAGTGGAGACAAAATAAAGCGTCCATAATAAAGACGCTTACTATCTGCTCTTGATTCAACACACTTCCACTCTAGTGTCCGAGTAGATACTGTTACTTTCTCTCGAACCATAGTAATATTATTTGATCAGATCATTGAATCATTTATTTCTCTTGAAACCTCTTCAATATTTATTTTTACACACGTCTTTTTTTAGGAGGTCTACATCCATTATGTGGCATAGGGGTTACGTCCCGTACGAAACTTAATAGTATACCACTTCTGCGAATAGCCCGTAATGCTGCATCTCTTCCGAGACCAGGACCTTTTATCATTACTTCTGCTCGTTGCATACCTTGATCAACTACTGTACGAATAGCGTTTCCTGCTGCTGTTTGAGCAGCAAATGGTGTCCCTCTTCTTGTACCCCTGAATCCACAAGTACCGGCGGAGGACCAAGAAACCACCCGACCCCGTACATCTGTAACAGTCACAATGGTATTGTTGAAACTTGCTTGAACATGAATAACTCCCTTTGGGAGTCTACGTGTATTCTTACGTGAACCAATACGTCCAGTCCTACGTGAACCAATTCTTGGTATAGGTTTTGCCATATTTTATCATCTCATATTTATGAGTCAGAGATATATGGAGATATCCATTTCATGTTAAAACAGATCCTTTCTTTTTATTTGTCCATCGGGTCAGAGTTCCTTTTAGAAAGATTATCCTTGTCTTTGTTTATGTCTTGGGTTGGAACAGATTACTATAATTCGTCCCCGTCTACGGATCAGTCGACATTTTTCACAAATTTTACGAACAGAGGCCCTTATTTTCATATTTATAATTCCTTATCTTAATTCCGAATCCATTTCTTTGAAGAAAATAAATTTCTTGAAATTTTTCATTTTGAATTGTATCCGCATAAAAGTAATGGGGAAGTTTTAAAAACCACCTAGTCGTTCGAATCCTTGTTGCGGAGTCTATAAATTATACGCCCTCGGGTTGAATCATAACGACTTACTTCAATTTTGACTCTATCTCCTGGTAGTATCCGTATAAAACTACGGCGGATCCTTCCTGAAACATAACCTAGAATCAGATCTTCATTATCTAAACGAACCCGGAACATACCATTGGGAAGTGATTCAGTAATTAAACCTTCATGAACCCATTTTTGTTCTTTCATTCCAGGTAAAACCCCCTTAAAGTATCAACTAATGGAGGAGGAGTGATATTAGATAACCTGTTCTGTCTCGTTTTTTTTTCACAAATAGGAAATTTTGTATCTAATTCGGATATTAGAAGGATTACCATATATAACACAAAATTTCTCCGCCGATTCCGTCTAGTCGAGCCTCTCGGTCTGTCATTATACCCTGAGAAGTAGAAAGAATTACAATCCCCATTCCACCCAAAATTTTTGGAATTCTTTGATAATTAGAATAGATTCGTAGACCAGGTCGACTGACCCGTTTTAAATTTAAAGTCGTTTTATATGGCCCTTTCTTATTCCTTCTATGTCGTAGGGTTAAAACCAAAAAATCTTTGTTGTTTTCCCGATGTTTTCTGACGTTTTCTATAAAACCTTCTCGTAAAAGTATTTTAACAATGTTTTCTGTGATGTTAGTAGATGTTATTCGAACCGTCCCTTTTCTATGCATGTCAGCATTTCGTATGGAGGTTATTATGTCAGCAATAGTGTCTCTACCCATAATGAACTAAAATTATTGGTGCCTCAAAATTTGGATATAATAAACATGATTTTTTTGTTATGAATTAGTAAAGGTA